ATATCACCAGATCTTGATTTTTCATATATAAATGTAACTAATGTATCTCCTTCGTAAAGGATTTTCCCATAATGTCCATGAACAGTTGCTCCTGGAGTAGCCAAATAAGGCTTAGCTGATCGTATTACCACAGAGTCAACTTGAAGAATTAGAACTTGACCCGATTTGAAATGCGGTCCTTTTTTGGCTATACATACATTTTCACAAAGAAATTGCCCAAGACTAACGATTGTAGATGTCTCTTCACAATAATTGTAATGGAGAAAATACCAATTCAAATTGAATGGATTCAAAATAATGTTACTGCATGAATAAGGATTATAAATTTTACCATTTTCATCCAGTAAATAATATTTAAGTATTTGAAAAATCTGTTTTAAATTGTCAAGTTGCAAATAGTGAGTTACCAAGATTTGATTATGGGTTATTAAAGGGGAAAATAAATCAAAATTATAAATTGGAAAGCCTGTTCCTAAGGGGCCCAACGAATTCCTAATTGGAATTAGGGGGTCCTTTTTGATTGATTCTTTTATCACATTGGGAGATTTTACATCGTTGAATAGGGCTATTCGAGAACAATTGGATGATGACAAAATTATCAAAGATTGAGATTCCTTATTTCGATTCAACAACGTATGAATAGTTCCTTGATTTGGATTAAGGGATTCTTGAATCCTTGCCTTGGAATAGGAATAAATGGAAGAAAACGGATTGACATTAGCGCGATCTGATCCATTCTCAGAGATCAATCCTGAACCCGACAGATCGTTCCTTTTTCCGGTATACGCAATAGGTGACTTCACTAAGTCGATTCTTAAAAAATATCTAATCAAACCATTTGTCCTTATTTCAACAAAGGAAGCACAGGCCTTTTCGATCTTTTTGTCTTGGTCCCAATTCAACACTAAACAAGTCCGAACTAATTGAATACTTGTGTCCCAAATTTCAAGAATAGGGTCGTAATAAAGGATATAATTGACAACTCGAAGTTGTAGATTATCACTTTCCTGCAAGAGATCCGTCGGGAAAAGTCTCCCTAAATTTATACCATCCGTTTTTTTATATGGGACTACAGGTTGAACCAAAACAAAATATTTTTTTTCATACCTCGAAAGTTTCATTCGTTGGATATAGAGCCAATTTTTCAATTTTTTGTATTCTTTGGAATTTTGTTTTCCCCCTCCTGGTGGTATCAATCGGAATGCCTTATTTGTCTTTCCAGGAAAATGGATATCTCCAGAAAAGATTATCAGTTTAAATTTTTCTGCTTTTTTCTTCACTCGGACCAATCCGCCTACCCGACTTCTTCTATTTAAAGTGATTTGTGTATCTACCCCAATAATACTATTGTGCCGTACCATTATGGAAGAAGATTCGGCCAAAATGTGGACTTCCACGGGAATAAAAAAAAATGGATTTACTTCCTTTTGGTATTTTGGCCAAAATACCTTGACTCCTCGATACTCAATCAAATCCTCTTCGTTGACGATTGAATTCAGTTCTCTAGTCTCATATTTAGTAAGTCCTGAGCTCTTTCTTATATATCGAGGATCATCGAAATAAGCAAGAATACTATTTCTACGGAGAATACCATTTCTGGGGATTTCAATTGAGATACCTGAAGAAGGTATTAGTTGGTTCTCGCCTTCTTGAATCGATTCGAGTGGGATGATGACTCTATTTCTTCGCCTCTTTGCCAATAAATCGGAATTCCCGTCGAGAATGGCCGGATATCTGAGATTACAACGACCAGTACATGTCATTCGATTAAGTTCTGAATAATCAGGAATCCTATCTCCTTTTTTATTTTTACCAGAAAAATACGAACTAAAAAATTTGTGTCTCACTTGATTATTAGTTACTGAGGGGTTAGAAATATATCTTCGCTTAACAGAAAGAGAATAAGCGTTCATTTGATCTTGATCCTTGTGGATCGAACAGGGGTCTAGACTGGATCTCCAGGGCTCCCCTAATAATATCCATAAATGACTTGTTTTTGGTAAGAGATGAATATTACCATATGTAAATTCAGGTGCATGGTACACATCGGTATTCCAGTGCATTTCGCCCTCTGAGTCAGAATAAATATGTTTTCGAACCCTCTCTTTCAAATTCAAAGTGGATGTTCTCGCGCGAATCTCAGCAATGACTTGTTCTGATTCTACATATTGATCGTTTTGAACTAAAAGAAAACTTTTGGGCGGAATACACACATTGTGTATAATATCTTCACTCTCAATAGTTACATACAAGTCTCTAGAACATAGAAAAGCAGGATGTCCATGACGTGTACGTGTCGGGTGAACCAAATCCTCATTGAATTTTATTTTTCCATTAGAAGGGGCCCGCACATGTTCTGCAGTACCCCCTGTGAATACTCCGCCGGTATGAAAAGTTCTTAATGTTAATTGAGTGCCTGGTTCTCCAATAGATTGACCTGCAATAATACCTACAGCTTCTCCCAATTCGACCAGGTCGTCATGAGCTGGACTTCGGCCATAACATAATTGACAAATCCAAGATGTACTCCTACAAGTAAAGGGGGTTCGAATAGAGATTGGTTGTGCTCTAAAAGTTATGAATCTATTGACAAGTCCAACCCCAATATCTTTATTTCTAGTAGCAATGCATCGCGAACCTATATATATATCATCTGCTAATACACGCCCAATTAATGTTTGGATAAAAATCCTGTCCGCCATCATTCCATTTCGAGGACTCACAGAAATACCTCGAATGGTGCCGCAATCTGTTCGACGTACAACAATGTGTTGAACTACTTCAACAAGTCTGCGCGTGAGATATCCAGCATCTGATGTTCGGATAGCGGTATCCACAACTCCTTTACGAGCTCCGTAGCAAGAAATAATATATTCTGTTAAAGAGAGTCCTTCGCGTAAATTGCTTTGAATGGGTAAATCAATCATTTGCCCTTGGGGATCCGACATTAATCCTCTCATACCTACTAATTGATGTACCTGAGATGCATTTCCTCTGGCTCCCGAAAAAGACATTATATGGACTGGATTAAAAGGATCGGTCATCCGAAAATTCGGATTCATTTCTTGTCGCAAATATTCACTTGTGGCATACCATATCTCGATCGATTGACGTAATTTTTCTACCGCGTGTACATTCCCATAATGATGGTGTTTTCCCAAAATAAAACTTTGTTGTTCAGCGTCTTGAACTAGCCATCTTTTAGAAGGTATTGTTAAAAGATCATCAATTCCTAATGAAATGGATGCGGCGGTAGCTTGTCGGAAACCCAGAGTCTTTACTTGATCCAGGATATGTGATGTATATCCTATTCCATAGTGATCCATAAATCGACTAATAAGTCGTTTCATGGCAGTTCCGTCTATCACTTTATTGTGAAAGACCTGAGTGGGCCGTTCTGCCATCAGTACCTCCATATTGCGCTGAGTAGAATTTGACAATGGGTTTGAGTCAGTGATTGGAAAACTTCCTTTTCTAAATATCGATTCACGTAGAAATTCCACAATTATGGTCCTAGTTAACTCGGCGAGACTCGAATTCCCGCTGGTAGCATAGAATTACAACAGCCCTGCCAAAACCCCTGTATGGCTTCTTCTATTTCTCGATAAAGAGAAATATGACCAAGAGTGGTTCGAATATATATATAAAGAATTTCTTTTTTTATACTTCTTACTATTAGATAGTGTCCATAAATCTCATAATAGGTCCCCAAAGATTCATAGTGAATTTCGATGGGAGCTTCTCTTGCAGCAATAACACGTTGATCTAGTCGCCACCGCAGCCACAAAGGACTACCTAAATTGATTCGTTTTTGCCGATAAGCTCCAATTGCATCATAGGCATTACAAAAAAAGGGTTCTTTTTTTTTTTTATACTTATAGTTATTATCTTGATTTTGATAGTTTCTACGATTACATGGATTATACCTATTTACACAAATACCCCTACGATTTCCACTCGTTAAGACATAGAGTCCACTAAGCATATCTTGGGTTGGTGCAGAAATAGGATCTCCAATAGTTGGAGACAAAAGATTCATATGAGAAAACATAAGTAAACGTGCCTCTGCTTGAGCCTCCAAAGATAAAGGCACATGAACAGCCATTTGATCCCCGTCAAAGTCTGCATTGAAGCCCTTACAAACTAATGGATGTAAACAAATAGCACGCCCTTCCACTAAAACGGGGAGGAATGCCTGTATGCCTAATCTATGCAGAGTAGGGGCTCTATTCAGCAATACAGGATGGTCATCCATAATTTCCTGAAGTATTTCCCATACAATCGGTTTTTTTTTCCTAATTTGACTCTTAGCAACTCCTATGTTCGAAGCAAGATGTTTTCTAATTAGGTCACGAATTACAAATGCCTGGAAAAGTTCTATTGCTATTTCGCGAGGCAATCCACATCGATGTAATGAAAGTGAAGGGCCCACGACAATCACCGACCGCCCTGAATAATCGACCCGTTTACCAAGCAGAGTCTCTCGAACTCTTCCTTCTTTGCCTTCAATTACATCCGAAAGCGACTTGTAAACTCTATTATGATCATCCCTCATTGGTTGTCCGCAGATTCCATTATCAAGAAGTGCATCCACGGCTTCTTGTAGCAATTTTTCCTGAGATATTATTAATTCTTCTGGCGTAGCTATACTTGTTGTTAATAGATCTGTAAGAGTATTATTCCGATAGATAATTCTTCTATAAATTTCATTAATATCCGAGGTCACTAGTTTATCCTCATCTATATGATAGATTGGTCTCAACTCAGGAGGAAGAACTGGTAATAGACACAAAACCATCCATTTTGGTTCTATATTTGTTCGAATAAAATGCTTAGCCAATTCCATGCGTCTAAGCAAAAAATCTTTTCGTCTTCCAACTTTTCGATCTTCCCATTCATTCCCTGTGGGTTCCTCTTCCTCCAATTCTTTCCATTCTACCAATGAATAATCTATAATAATTCGTAAATCTAGATTGGCTAATTGTTGTCTGATAGAACCT